TTTACGTAAGGATTATATTGCCCCTAATTTTTATGAAATACAAGATGCTCATTGAATAATCAGAAACTAATCTTCACTTCTACAACTCCAGATATTCAAAGAATTTTTGTACATTCTCTTCGAGATCAAACATAGTAATTGAAGTTTCATTCACATATTATTTTTTTTTTTTTGTTATTGGGTGGGCTAAATAAAATAAATACTAAAAAAAAAAAATTAGAGGATTCATTGAGATTCTCAAATTTTGAAGATACTTTTTCGAATGAGCCGAGCCACTAGGATGAAACTAAAAGAGTTCCGCATTATGAACTATGTACCGCGCACATCACTTAGATGGGCTATAGAAAGTAACATAGGAGGAAATGAAGAAATAGAATCTGAAAAAAATATAGAAGGAAATGAAAGAGGATCATATTCTATTTGTACTGTATCTGAAATGAACTTTGGCTATTCCCATCCTTCAACTCCTCTAGACTATACTTTTTCTCTTTCAACTAACTAATTTAGCCTTTCGAATATGTATAAAGTATTAACGTTTTTTTTGAACAAAAGGAGACACAGTATGGACAAATAAAAAAACAAGAGGAAACAAAATGGAATTCTTTTGTATACTTTATATACATATGATATATATAAGGGGTATATCTCCGACATTTAGATGGATAAATATGTATCACGATTTATACTATTAATGAATATGTATGTCGACCCATATCAATTAATTTTTAGAATATATACTCATACAAATTACTCATGTGCCAGGAACCAGATTTGAACTGGTGACACGAGGATTTTCAGTCCTCTGCTCTACCAGCTGAGCTATCCCGACCATTCACGACGCATCATCCTCATTTTATTTTAATATAGGACTTGGGTCTATGTCAATTAGTCAATTAGAAAAACGAAAAAGTATTACAAAGTATTATACAGGATCTAATAGAATTTCTTGGATCTTCAAAAATTAATTTTCAAAGTTTCAGTACAGTACAAGTAATGATATGTATTGTTAATTATTCAAATTTAATGGATTCCTTGCTCAAATCATTTGTACTGTACGCGTATCATATATATCACACACAAGTCTTGTGATAAGAAAAAAATTTTCGCTCAGATCCATTTGTGAAAGAAAAGAGTAGAATGAGAATGAATGATAAATATAACGAATTTTTATTTGAATCGCTAACAAAATGATAAAATGAAAATAAATAATTAGGGAGTCAACCGGGTCGTTTTGGGGATAGAGGGACTTGAACCCTCACGATTTCTAAAGTCGACGGATTTTCCTCTTACTATAAATTTCATTGTTGTCGATATTAACATGTATAATGGGACTCTATCTTTATTCTCGTCCGATTAATCAATTATTAAACAGATCTATCAGACTACGGTGGAGTGAATGGTTTGATCAATGAATATTCGATTCTTTTTTCAATTTTGAATCGATTCACAACAAGTCTTTCATTTTTCATATAAATATAAAAAAATACAGATTTGGGTCGTCATTAATCATTTTGAGATAGTATTTCAGTACTATACGTATGTATATAGGTTTATCCTTCATCCTTGCTGAAGTTTCGATGGAAGGATTCCTTTACTAACACAATGCAGCCAACTCCATTTGTTAGAACAGCTTCCATTGAGTCTCTGCACCTATCCTTTTTTATTTTCGGTTTATGAAACCCTTGTTTATTTTCATAAAACAGGATTTGGCTCAGGATTGCCCATTTTTAATTCCAGGGTTTCTCTGAATTTGAAAGTTCTCACTTGGTAGGTTTCCATACCAAGGCTCAATCCAATTAAGTCCGTAGCGTCTACCAATTTCGCCATATCCCCTCTTTTTTTTGATGTGATTAAGATCACATCATGATGCCGCCCCCCCCCCTTTTCTTTCATTTCTATTATGCTGGACCGGTTGAATTCATTAGATACCGGTTCCTATATTGAAAAGTTTTTTCTACTATTTGATTTCTTGTATATTTTCTTTCATCTCTATCGGAGACCCGTATTTGGTCCAATCAGAAATGATTCTATCATTTCTATATCATCAATTCAATATAGATCGCATAACATATATATTATAGTATAATATATATTTATTATACTTATATATGCCCCTATTTCTACCGTTTTTAGCGTGAAATTTTAAATACTTGAACGGTCGATTCTTTTTTTTTTTTTTTCGTCTTAGCTTTCACCTTTCCGAATGAAACCAGAGGAGTGTTTCATTATGATCTGGATTGCGCTTTTATCTTTCATGTTATTCTTAGGGCAGGCCTTCTATAACATAACAAAAAAAAACATTATAACATAACAAAAAAACGAAAAGGAAGATTTGAGTATTATTAATTTTAAATTCAATTAATAGCCATAACTAAAACTAATAAAATGGCTATAACTAACCATTCCGTTAATTTAGAATTAGAAGAGAATTCAAAATAAAATTATTTATTAATTAAATATGAAATTATTTCGAATTATATATAATAAATAATAATATTATAAGATTGTAATATACAATAAATATAGAAATAGAATCAATAAATATAGAAATAGAATAAGATTCTAAACTTAATTACATTACTTTACTCGATTTTATTTAAAATGATATATTTAAATATATTTTCAAATTAAATTAAAATGAAATATATATATTTCTATATATAAAATATATATGATCCATATATAAAATATATATGAAATATAATAAAATTATGTAATAAAAAATAGTAAACATAGAATAGTCAAAAAAATCTTACCATCTAATTAAGCTAATTAAGATATTTATTATTGATAAACATATATTTGAGAAATAGATCAAAATTTGATATCGCGATATTTAATAATATCGCTATATTAATAGGTATGTTCTATAATATTCAAATATCCAAAATATTCAAATATCCAATATGTTTGGAAATTCTAAAATTCTATTTTCTATTCTTCCTTATTTTTGATATTTCTATTTTTCTATATATCATATTTCTTATGAATTTCTATTTTTCTATATATCATATTTCTTATGAAATAGCTAAGAATGAACAGTTAATATCTCAGTAGTTTACTAAATTAGTATACGTGCACAATTTATGTTATGTGAGCCCGCTTAGCTCAGAGGTTAGAGCATCGCATTTGTAATGCGATGGTCATCGGTTCGATTCCGATAGCCGGCTTTTCTCCGTTTGTTTGATTTTTTATTTTTTACATAATTGATAATGTGAAATCAAAGCGAAAAACTTCTTTCCCTTTTCCCAAGGGTCACCCTATCATCTCGTAGGAACTTCCAATTATGAATAAAAATGGGATTGGAGGAGTTCGGTCTCTGTAGAACAAATCAATCAAGAAAAGAACCCTGAATTTTTTTTATTATTATTTTAAATTCTTTTTATTTATATAATACAATTATTTATATACAATAAGGTCCGGATATTGATACAATTCCTCTAATTATTCTTTGTAATACAATACTTCAGTAAATTTCGATTAATTTATCATATTTTAGTTTAGTTTTAATTTTGTTTTATGAAATTTCATAAAAAATAAGGAGTCTTTATGTCACGTTACAGAGGGCCTCGTTTCAAAAAAATCCGTCGTCTGGGGGCTTTACCGGGACTAACTAGTAAAAAGCCTAGAGCCGGAAGCGATCTTAGAAACCAATCGCGCCCCGGAAAAAAATCTCAATATCGTATTCGTTTAGAAGAAAAACAAAAATTGCGCTTTCATTATGGTCTTACAGAACAACAATTACTTAAATACGTTCGTATCGCCGGAAAAGCCAAAGGATCAACAGGTCAGGTTTTACTACAATTACTTGAAATGCGTTTGGATAACATCCTTTTTCGATTGGGTATGGCTTCGACTATTCCTCAAGCCCGCCAATTAGTTAACCATAGACATATTTTAGTTAATGGTCGTATAGTAGATATACCAAGTTATCGCTGTAAACCCCGAGATATTATTACAGTGAGGGATGAGCAAAAATCTAGGGCTCTGATTCAAAATTATCTTGATTCATCCCCCCGCGAGGAGTTGCCAAACCATTTGACTCTTCACCCATTCCAATATGAAGGATTCGTCAATCAAATAATAGATAGTAAATGGGTCGGTTTGAAAATAAATGAATTGCTAGTTGTAGAATATTACTCTCGTCAGACTTAACCCCAACTAAAATAACAAGGGTTCGGACAATTTTGACCTCTCCATTTTGGCTTAAGTAAAGGGACCCGGGGTAAGTAAGGTAAGGGGTTTGATCTGGGGATTTTGATCTCATTCATGTATCATAGATCGGTAGGGGATTTTCATTCCTTGTCCATTTTGCCCAGTATTTTTCGTACCACAGAAGATTTGGATTAGGAATACATAATCGATATCAAAGAAAAGAAAGGTCTAACTGTTGGAGTATACATTCTTATTTGATGCATTGCAGTCAGTAACATTGGTGAATTAGGTGAAGAGTACGGAAAGAGAGGGATTCGAACCCTCGGTAAACAAAAGTCTACATAGCAGTTCCAATGCTACGCCTTGAACCACTCGGCCACCTCTCCTACATAATGATTATGGCCAAAAAACCGAGTTAATAGTGAGTCATTCATATTATTTTGGATAGGTATCTACATTGAATTAAAATTATTAAAAAATGGAACTCTAAAAATAGAAAACTTTTCATCAAAGACAAATCCTTCCGCATAAATCTTTTTTGTGAAAAATTGTAAAATAAAGATATATCTATTCATGTTTGCGAAGATGGGGTTTCCGCCCTTTCTAATATTTATACCGGATTTAATCTCTCAATTGAAACGAATTCAACGATTGATCCATTTTTTTAGACTGTGTTTAATGGATATCTTTAGATCATTATTCAATTTTCATAAAAATTCTAAAATGCCTTTCCAGTTTTAGATTTTTCAACAACAACTCCTTACTCCAACTTCTTAACCCATAGATTGATTTCAAATTCATGAACCGTCCCCCGGATTTTTTTTTTTTTTTTTTTTTATTGATTC